CTTCGAGCCAATAAAGACTAAGAAGGTTGACTCAATAATAAATTGGATTATGAGCTCCGTTGTAGAATTCTGACCTAACCATTAAGTACGAAGCGGTGGGAACGATGAAACCTGTGAATTCAAAAGATTTTATTGAACAAATGAATCTTACTAATTCACTAGTCGGGATGGCGAAATGAACCGTAAATCAATTCATCTATTCTGAAAAGTCACGAACAAGCGCTACGACTGAAATAGAGATTGCAAGAGTAAATATTCGCCCGCGAAAACTTTCTTTTTTTTTTTGAATTGGTAACTTGGATAAAGAACAAAAGAAACTAAAGATTCATGAGTTAGAACGTTAGAAAAAAACGAATATTTAGAAAATCCATTTTTTCTAAAAACGTTCGACTACCTATTCAAATTAATTGAAATTCCATTTTGAATCCTTTTATTCGCGAGGAGCTGGATGAGAAGAAACTCTCACGTCCAGTTCTGTAGTAGAGATGGAATTCCAAAACAACCATCAACTATAACCCCAAAAGAACTAGATTCCGTAAACAACATAGAGGAAGAATGAAGGGAATATCTTATCGAGGGAATCATATTTGTTTCGGTAAATATGCTCTTCAGGCACTTGAACCTGCTTGGATCACATCTAGACAAATCGAAGCAGGTCGACGAGCAATGACACGAAATGCACGCCGTGGTGGAAAAATATGGGTCCGTCTATTTCCAGACAAACCAGTTACAGTAAGACCTGCTGAAACACGTATGGGTTCGGGGAAAGGATCCCCTGAATATTGGGTAGCTGTTGTTAAACCGGGACGAATACTATATGAAATGGGTGGAGTAAGCGAAAATATAGCTCGAAGGGCTATTTTAATAGCAGCATCCAAAATGCCTATACGAACTCAATTTATTATTTCGGGATAAAAATGTAGAACTGACAGAAATGAGTCTTGGGGATGAAACAAAACCACAGGTTTCTTTTTTTGGACAAAGAATATTTCTTTTACTTTCTTCATCCTTTGCATTGGAAGAATAGACTAAAAAATTGATATGATTCAACCTCAGACCCATTTAAATGTAGCGGATAACAGCGGGGCTCGAGAATTGATGTGTATTCGAATCCTAGGAGCTAGTAATCGCCGATATGCTCATATTGGTGACGTTATTGTTGCTGTGATCAAAGAAGCAGTACCAAACATGCCCCTAGAAAAATCAGAAGTAGTCCGAGCTGTAATTGTTCGTACCTGTAAAGAACTTAAACGTGACAGCGGTATGATAATACGATATGATGACAATGCTGCAGTTGTGATTGATCAAGAAGGAAATCCAAAAGGAACTCGAATTTTTGGTGCAATCCCCCGGGAGTTGAGACAATTCAATTTTACTAAAATAGTTTCATTAGCCCCCGAGGTATTATAAAATAAAATGCGATCGTGATATCTTTAGGGTATTTGAAAGAAATAGATTCAAAACTAAATTAATTCGTAGATTGTGTCTCACGCATATACCTTGAAAAATTCATATTCATAAACCAATAAAAAAAAAAAAAAGAAAAACATGTCGATTATATCCAATTTTGAGGCACCAATCATTTTAGTTCACCATGGGTAGAGACACTATTGCTGAGATAATAACCTCTATACGAAATGCTGATATGGATAGAAAAAGAGTTGTTCGCATAGGATCTACTAATATTACCGAAAATATTGTTAAAATACTTTTCCGAGAAGGTTTTATCGAAAACGTCAGAAAACATCGAGAAAAAAACAAATCTTTTTTGGTTTTAACCCTCCGACATAGAAGGAATAGGAAAAGGCCCTATAGAAATTTTTTAAATTTAAAACGGATCAGTCGACCCGGTCTACGAATCTATTCGAACTCTCAACGAATTCCTAGAATTTTAGGTGGGATGGGGATTGTAATTCTTTCTACCTCTCGGGGTCTAATGACAGACCGGGAGGCTCGACTAGAAGGAATCGGCGGAGAAATTTTGTGTTATATATGGTAATCCTTTTAATATCTAAATGGGATCCGAAACCTCTTCCTATTTGTAAAAAAAAAAAGAAAGGGGGGGAGTTGTCTAATATCCTTTCTCCTCTCTTAGTTAATACTTCAAGGAGGCTTTGAATGAAAGAAGAAAAATGGATTCATGAAGGTTTAATTACTGAATCGCTTCCCAATGGCATGTTCCGGGTTCGGTTAGATAATGGAGATCTGATTCTAGGTTATATTTCAGGAAAGATACGACGTCGTTCTATACAGATACTGATAGGCGATAAAGTCCAAATTGAAGTCAGTCGTTATGATTCAACCAGAGGACGTATAATTTATCGACTCCCAAACAAGGATTCGAAAGATTAGGTCGTTTTTATTCAATACGACTCGAGATGAAAAATTCCAAGAAACTTATTTTCTACCAAGAAGTAGATTCAGAATTAAGATAAGGAATGACAAATATGAAAATAAGAGCTTCCGTTCGTAAAATTTGTGAAAAATGTCGCCTAATCCG